AACTAAAAGAGAAAATGGGATAAAAATAATTAAGGAGTCGAGCCGTCCTTTTTTGGGGATAGAGGGACTTGAACCCTCACGATTTCTAAAGTCGACGGATTTTCCTCTTACTATAAATTGCCTTGTTGTCGATATTGACAGGTAGAATGGGACTCTATCTTTATTCTCGTCCGATTAGTCAGTTATCTATCAGACTATGAAGTGAATGGTTTGATGAATTAATATTCAATCCTTTCCTCAATTTGGAATCAAGTGAATTATTTATATATATATATGGATTAAAGATAAAAAAAAATATGATTAAAGTAAAGAGAAAAAAAAAAAATATGAATATGGATTCACGGCCCTATTAATCATTTGAGATAGTATTTTAGTACTATGCTATGTATATATGGTTATACTTTACTTTCTTTATCCTTTTTGGGGTTTTGACATAAGGTTTACTTTACTAATGCAACGCAGTCAACCTCCTTTATTAGAACAGCTTCCATTGAGTCTCTGCACCTATCCTTCTGTTTTTTTCTGTCTTTATGAAACTTTTTTTGTTTTCTGAAAACAGGATTTGGCTCAGGATTGCCCATTTTTAATTCCAGGGTTTCTCTGAATTTGAAAGTTATCACTTAGTAAGTTTCCATACCAAGGCTCAATCCAATTAAGTCCGTAGCGTCTACCAATTTCGCCATATCCCCTTTTTTGCTTTGAGATTAAGATCTTATTATTATCCCCCTTTTTCATTTGTATTCTACCGGAACTGTTGAAGTCATTAGATAGTGATTCCTATAAAAAGCCTTTTTTTTATTTCTTGTCTATCTTCTTTCATCTCTAGCAGAGACCCGTATTTAGTCTAATCAGAAAGGATTCTATCATTTCTCTATTCGCAATTCAATATAGATGTATATCGAACACATTTATTATATATACTTCTCTTACTCTCATTTTTTCTGGTGCAATTTTGAATACTTGAAGGATCGATTCTTTTTTTTTTTTTGTTATTCATAATTAATATGAATTAATTAATATGAATATCGAAAAAAAAAAAGAATAAAAAGTTAATAGCCAAGATTCCATTAGTTTATTAAATTCCTATGCATGTACAATTTCTGTTATGTGAGCCCGCTTAGCTCAGAGGTTAGAGCATCGCATTTGTAATGCGATGGTCATCGGTTCGACTCCGATAGCTGGCTTTTCTCTATTTGTTTGATTTTTTACACGATTAAAACTGTTTTTTTGAAATCAAAGAATATTTATTTGGATGCTTTTCCCTTTTTTCCAAGTGTGAACGATTCTTATGTGGTAAGAACTCCTAATTATGAATAAAACTTAGAGTAGTTAAATCTCTGCAGAACAGAACAAAGCAAGAACAAGAAAAGGACCCCTTTGCTTTCTATATATATTATTGGTATATATTTTTTCTATATACATTTTTGGTATATTGGTATATATATAATAATGTCCGGATATGGATACAATCCATCTCCTAATTCTTTGTAGTCTACTATTTCAGTAGATTTTCCTTCATTTCTCATATTTATTTATATATCATAGTTATTGATCCGTTAGTTCAATTTAGTTCAGTTTTAATTTAGGTTTCTTAAAATTCAACAAAAAAAAAATAAGGAAAACAAGGAGTTTTTATGGCGCGTTACCGAGGGCCTCGTTTCAAAAAAATACGCCGTCTGGGGGCTTTACCGGGACTAACTAGTAAAAAGCCTAGAGCCGGGAGCGATCTTAGAAATCAATCACGCTCGGGTAAAAAATCTCAATATCGTATTCGTTTAGAAGAAAAACAAAAATTGCGTTTTCATTATGGTCTTACAGAACGACAATTACTTAAATACGTTCGTATCGCCGCAAAAGCCAAAGGTTCAACAGGTCGGGTTTTACTACAATTACTTGAAATGCGGTTGGATAACATCCTTTTTCGATTGGGTATGGCGTCAACTATTCCTCGAGCCCGCCAATTAGTTAATCATAGACATATTTTAGTTAATGGTCGTATAGTAGATATACCAAGTTATCGCTGCAAACCCCGAGATGTTATTACAGCGAGGGATGAACAAAAATCTAGAGCTATGATTAAAAATTATCTCGATTCAGCCCCCCAGGAGGAATTGCCAAAACATTTGACTCTTCACCCATTTCAATATAAAGGATTGGTCAATCAAATCATAGATAGCAAATGGGTCGGCTTGAAAATAAATGAATTGCTAGTAGTCGAATATTATTCTCGTCAGACTTAAACCGAACTAAAAGAACAAGAGTTCGGAAAATTTTGTCTCCTATCGCCCAAGTAAAGAAACCGGTTTGATCGGGGGATTTTTCTCTCATTAATATGTCGTAGAACGATAGGGATATTTTCATTCCTTTACCTTTACATTTTTTGTTTTGCAGTATTTTCTTTTCTGGAATGCAGAAATTAGGAATAGAGAATCTATATAAAGGAAAGGTCTAACTGTTGGAATAAAGGTATCCATTGTTATGTGTTTATGGGATTTGATACATTGCGATCAGTATAATATTGATAAATTAAGTGAAGGTACGGAAAGAGAGGGATTCGAACCCTCGGTAAACAAAAGCCTACATAGCAGTTCCAATGCTACGCCTTGAACCACTCGGCCATCTCTCCTACATAATGATTATGTCCCAGAAACTGATTGAATCGCGAATCATTCGTATTAGATTGTTGAGTAAATGTGGTATGTACAATCAATTTGAACTCTAAAAAAAAGAAAAATACAAAATTTTGAATCAAATTCAAATCAAGAACTTTCCTTTGAAATTGGGGGATAAAGATATTTTTTTTTATGACAAACTCTTTGTTAAAGTTAAATAAAGATTAAAAACAATAACGATCGATAGATATTTGTGTTTGTAAAACAGGCCCTTCCGTCCTTTTTTGATATTTATCTTTTTTTATATCGGTTTAAATCATTGGATTGGAACGTCTCAAATGCTCATTCTATACTTTTTTTTTAATTCAGTCTGTTTTTATGTTATTTTGTACTGTAGAACTACTTTTTTGTGGGATCGTTTTCTCATGAGAGGTAATTAAAAGATATTAAAAAATGGATTGCTACCTATGCCTAGATCCCGGATAACTGGAAATTTTATTGATAAGACCTTTTCAATTGTAGCCAATATCTTATTACAAATAATTCCGACAACTTCGGGAGAAAAGGAGGCATTTACTTATTACAGAGATGGTGTGGTTTGATTTTTATTTATTTATCGCTTCAAGTCTTAGGAGAAAGACACATTAGTCGGGATAAAAAGATTTGAAAGAACTCGACTCTACGCTTGTTGAAGGTGAAGTTTCTAAGTTTCTAAATAAAACAATTCCTTCTGTCGGGTATCCCCGATTAATGCAGCCTCGGATGCTTCAATTGCCAATTCTAGCATTGAACGAAAGGTTACACTAAGTCTATGGGGTTGCGTATTGCAGGTTAAACCTACTCCACTAGTACCTATAGTCAGCATGGAGGAAGAAGCACTACGCCTAGGAATCAACAACATGAAAACTTTGTTAGAAATTATCTCCTTTTTTCTTTTTTGGGATCGGAACTAAGAAGAATGGTTGGGACAACAAACATCCATCTCGTTCGTACTTTGGATACCCGTATAACCATCGAAGACTGTTGAAGTGCCTAATTCCTAGAGATTAAGAAAGATTGAGGACAAAGAAATTGTTGGAGTTAACTTAATATTTTTATCTAGTATCAGCATGCTTGATGTTAAGAAAAGATCTTTTGCAGAAAGGTTGGCTAGAGATTTCTTGTAAAAACACTAGCCCCGCGCAGTTCATAATGAGAATATTTTACTCCTTATTTTATTCTATGTATTATTTTCATTATGCACATAAGGGAGGAGCCGTATGAGATGAAAATCTCACGTACGTTTCTGGAACGGAGATTCTTTGACTTGAATGACGACCGTAACGAATGTCTGCTCAATCCGAAGGAAATTATGCAGAAGCTTTACAGAATTATTACGAAGCTATGCGGTTAGAAATTGATCCCTATGATCGAAGTTATATACTCTATAATATAGGTCTTATTCACACAAGTAACGGAGAACACACAAAAGCTTTGGAATATTATTTTCGGGCACTAGAACGAAACCCTTTCTTACCACAAGCTTTAAATAATATGGCCGTGATCTGTCATTACGTGCGACTATCTCCACTATAGAAAGAAAAAAAAAAAGACCAAAATTTACTAGAAATTCACTAGAATATAGGCTTTCTACATATGCATCGTCCAAAACAACGATTTTTATCAGCTGTAGCAAATAAAGTAACTTTCATAGAAGTCAAAATATGAACAAAAAAATATGCCTAGATACTTGCTTCTATGGATAACAGATCTAATTGATAGAGGAAGCATCGTAAAGATCAATTAGCGCGATTTTTGGCCGATACAATAAGAACTGCTTACTTATCTCATAATATGAATATGAGACATAAGTTAGGAATCAACTTATGTAACTGAGTCGATCCCCTAAAGTATTGAGCAGCGGTGTAGTATCAGATCCCAAAGATAGTAAGTCTTTCTTATGAGGGAAGGTCTTTTTCAAAGATTCTATATATAGATAAAACCGAGATAGTTACCTTTCAGAAAATTATAACGATAGTAGAATGCCTACACTTTATTCTTCTGAAGGTGGGAGAAAAGATAAAACGGATTGTTTTTATTAATCAAAATTAAAGTTTGAAACTCATCGAATTAACCTTTTTTGGTTAACTCGAGAAAAAAATGGGACACCAAAAGAATTGACTGCTGAGCCGTATGAGGTAGGAAACTCTCAAGTACGGTTCTAATGGAAGGAATTTGCTCGCCTATTCTGACCGAGGAGAACAGGCCATTCGGCAGGGAGATTCTGAAATTGCGGAGGCTTGGTTCGATCAAGCCGCGGAGTATTGGAAACAAGCCATAGCGCTTACTCCCGGAAATTATATTGAAGCGCAGAATTGGTTGAAGATCACAAGGCGTTTCGAATAAGAT